ATATATTTCAATGTGATTTCTGTTTTACTTTTCCTTGGATTAGCAAATTTATCATGAAAAGTAAAAAGGGGTAAAGTAACTTTGTGTTGATTGTTTTCGAAATGGAAATTTTCTTCTTCGGCATGTAAAAAGGGAATAAATAAATCAATCAAATTTCGGGAGGCTTCATGAAGTGCTTCTTTAGGAGTTAAACTTCCATTTGTCCATATTTCGATAAAGAGTATCTCTTGTTTTTCATTCCCATTCACATAAGAATGAATACTATGATTCGCATTTCGAACGGGCATGAATACAGCATCTATAGGATAACTGCCGTCTTGAAAGTTATTTGGCGTTTTTATACGATATCCACGATTCCTCTCGATTTGTAATTGAATACACAAATTAATTGGTTCTGTTAGGTTAGCTATATGCTGTGTATTATCAACGATTTCTACAGAGGGCGGTAAAATGATGTCTTGAGCAGTTACATACCCAGGACCCTTGACACAAATAGACGCATTACGAGTTCCATACAGATTACTTCTCAATACAATTTCTTTCAAATTCATTAAAATTTCATGTACAGATTCTTGAATACCTACGATGGTAGAATATTCATGTGGTATTTTCTCAGATCTTGCACGTGTAATACATGTTCCTTCTATTTCTCCGAGTAAAGCTCTTCGCATCGCGATGCCTATTGTATCGGCTTGGCCTTTCATAAGTGGGGCCAGAATAAAGCGTCCATAATAAAGACGCTTACTGTCTGCTCTTGATTCAACACACTTCCACTGTAGTGTCCGAGTAGATACTGTTACTTTCTCTCGAACCATAGTAATATTATTTGATCAAATCATTGAATTATTTATTTCTCTTGAAATCTCTTCAATGTTTACACACGTCTTTTTTTGGGGGGCCTACAGCCATTATGTGGCATAGGGGTTACATCCCGTATGAAACTTAATAGTATACCACTTCTACGAATAGCTCTTAATGCCGCATCTCTCCCGAGACCCGGGCCTTTTATCATGACTTCTGCTCGTTGCATACCTTGATCCACCACTGTACGAATAGCATTTCCCGCTGCGGTTTGAGCGGCAAATGGTGTCCCTCTTCTTGTACCCTTGAATCCACAAGTACCGGCGGAGGACCAAGAAATTACTCGACCCCGTACATCTGTAACAGTCACAATGGTATTGTTGAAACTTGCTTGAACATGAATAACTCCCTTTGGTATTCTACGCGCATTCTTACGTGAACCAATACGTCTATTTCTACGTGAACCAATTTTTGGTATAGGTTTTGCCATATTTTATCATCTCATAAATATAAGTCAGAGATATATGGATATATCCATTTCATGTCAAAACAGATCCTGGTTTTTTTTACTGATTTTTTTTACTGATTTTTTGTACATCTGTACATCAGGTCCTTTAGATTTTTGGAGTCCTTTTTTGTTTAAAAAGATTATCCTTGTCTTTGTTTATGTCTCGGGTTGGAACAAATTACTATAATTCGTCCCCGCCTACGGATCAATCGACATTTTTCACAAATTTTACGAACGGAGGCCCTTATTTTCATATTTGTCACTCCTTTTCTTAATTCGGAATCTACTTAATTGGAAGAAAATAAGTTTCTTAAAATTTTTAACTTCGAATTGTATCCCTACGAAAGAATGTTGAAATCAAAAAACCACCTAATTATTTGAGTCTTTACTTTTGAATATACAAATTATATGCCCTTTAGTTGAATCATAAGAACTTACCACAATTTTTATTCTATTTACTGGTAGTATACGTATAAAATTACGTTGAACCTTTCCCGAAGCAAAACCCAGAATCGGATTTTCGTTATCTAAACGAACTCGAAACATACATACCGTTGGGACGTAGTTCAGTAATTAAACCCTCGCAAATCCGTTTTTGTTCTTTCATTCCAGGTAAAACGGCTTTGAAGCATCAACTAATCAAAGAGGCATAATATTAGAAACCTACCCTTTACTCTTTTTTTTTCACAAATATGAAAGTTCCGCATATAATTCGGCTATCAGAAAGATTACCATATATAACACAAAATTTCCCCGCCGATTCCTTCTATTCGAGCCTCTCGGTCTGTCATTATCCCTCGAGAAGTAGAAAGAATTACAATCCCCATTCCGCCTAAAATTCTCGGAATTCGTTGATAGTTAGAATAAATTCGTAGGCCGGGTCGGCTGATCCGTTTTAAATTTAAAACAGTTCTATATGATCCTTTCCTATTTCTCCTATGTCGTAGGGTTAAAACCAAAAAATATTTATTGCTTTCCTGATGTTTTCTCACGTTTTCAATAAAACCTTCTCGTAAAAGGATTTTAACAATATTTTCAGTCATGTTAGTAGATGGTATTCGAACTGTTCTTTTTTCATTCATGTCAGCATTTCGTATAGAGGTTATTATGTCAGCAATAGTGTCTTTACTCATGATAAACTAAGATTATTGTTGCCCCCGAATTTGGATATAATCAACATGCTCTATTTCTTTTTTTCTGAATTCATAAATATTTATGAATTTAAAAAGGTATATGCGTGATATACAAACAATCTACTAATTTAATTTAAATTAATCCATTTCATTCAAATACTATAAACTATATCACGGTATTCCCTTATAATACTTCAGGTGCTAATGAAACTATTTTAGTGAAATTTAACTGTCTTAATTCCCGGGGGATCGCGCCAAAAATTCGGGTTCCCTTTGGATTTCCTTCTTGATCAATAACAACTGCAGCATTGTCATCATATCGTATTATCATACCGTTGTCGCGTTTGAGTTCTTTACAAGTACGTACAATTACAGCTCGGATCACTTCTGATCTTTCTAGAGGTGTATTTGGTACTGCTTCTTTGATTACAGCAACAATAACGTCACCAATATGAGCATATCGTCGATTACTAGCTCCTATGATTCGAATACACATCAATTCTCGGGCCCCGCTGTTATCCGCTACGTTCAAATGGGTTTGAGGTTGAATCATATCTTTTTTTTATTGGTTTTGTCTTTTTCAATGTAAAGGGTGAAAAAAAAAAAAAAAGAAATATTGTTTGTTCAAAACAAAACAAAAAACCTACAATTGTTTTTTATCAAAAAAATTCTTTCCTTTTGTTCTACATTCCTATCCTATACCGAAAGAATGAATTGAGTTCGTATAGGCATTTTTGATGCCGCTATTGAAATAGCCCTTCTGGCTATATTTTCTGCCACTCCGCTCATTTCATAAAGTATTCTGCCGGGTTTAACAACAGCTACCCAATATTCGGGAGATCCTTTCCCCGAACCCATACGTGTTTCTGTAGGTCTTACTGTAACTGGTTTGTCTGGAAATATACGTACCCAGATTTTTCCACCGCGGCGTGCATTTCGTGTCATTGCTCGCCGCCCCGCTTCTATTTGTCTAGACGTGATCCAAGCGGGTTCAAGTGCTTGAAGAGCATATCTACCAAAGCAAATACGATTACCTCGATAAGACATTCCTTTCATTCTTCCTCTATGTTGTTTACGGAATCTGGTTCTTTTGGGGTTATAGTTGATGGTTGTTTATCAATTCCACCCATCTCTACTACAGAACCGGACATGAGAATTTCTTCTCATCCAGCTCCTCGCGAATTAAACGATTAAAAATAAAATACATGGTGAATAATATACTGAATCGGGGGATTCTTTGAAATTTCATTTAATAATTTTTTTCTTTTGATATATAATTAACCGCATATTCTATTTATAGATAATGTCATTTAGGTATAATGAATGTTATAATGAATCTTTATTTTGCTTTTTATTATCATATCGAATTTACTCAAATTTCTAAAAAAAAAATTCGCGGGCGAATATTTACTCTTTCAACATTCAGTTGTAAGATTAGTCTATGACATGACCTTTCAAAAAAAACGATTCTGGTTCGTTCCGCCATCCTACCCACTGAATCATTAGGATTCGTTTTCAATAGAATCTTATGCATTCACAGGTTCTGTCGTTCCCACCACCTCTCGAATAATGATTAGGTCTGAATTCTACAATGGAGCCCCTAATGAAACTTGTTTTTGAGTCAACCCTCTCAGTCTTTATTGGCTCGGGGCTCTTGATTTGTGGTTCTATCCACGTATTTGTCTAATGTCTAATTAGGGATCAATCAGTATTGATGCTTTATTACATTCCTTTTTATGAGATGACTCACAGACCGTACATATTGGAATCATATATCGTTGATATTCTTGTTCTATCTTTCTCTCACCTTTCCATTTATCTGTATACTTTTCTTGCTTTACAACTCATAATCAGATTGGTTTTTCTTTTTTGTTTATGCAAAAAGATTTCAGTTGCTACAAAGATATGACTTATATATCTATATCATATTTTGACTGGCTCTTTCTTTATATCCAGATAATGCGAAGCGATGAGTTGGTTATTAGTTCTATAGTTATTAGTTCGTATTACGGGTTTTTCCATTTTTTTTGAATCCTAATCTTAAAAAAACCAACGAGTCACACACTAAGCATAGCAATTATATCAAATGATTAATCGAATTTTTATTCAACCTTATAGAATTGTTCATTTTTTTTATCACAAAATAGAAATAGAACTAAATACAAGTCAAGTAAATGCTTATTATTCTTCGTCTACAAATATCCAAATTTTGATACCTAATACCCCATAGATAGTTCGAACTGCGTAGGAACAATAATCTATTTTGGCTCGAATGGTTTGTAGAGGAACCCTACCTTCTCTGATCCATTCGACACGTGCAATTTCTTTTCCGTCGATACGCCCTGCAATTTGTACTTGAATTCCTTTTGTACCTGCCTGCTCAGTTAATTCAATAGCCTTTTTCATTGCTTTGCGAAATGAAACTCTATTTTTTAATTGTCCCGCTATAAATTCCGCAAGAATATTGGGGTGCCCATAAGGGTTTACAATTCTTGTAATAGCAATGTTGAGTTTTCGGTTTACACAATTGAGTTCTTTTTGTACATTGAACTGTAATT